ATCAGAATACCAATTCTATTGCTACTACAAATACTATTAATCCAGATACTAGTGATCAAGCGGAAGAGGTGGCTTTAATACGTTACTCGCAACAATCTGATTATCGTCGGGATATAATAAAAGGATCCATGCGTGCTCAAAGACGTAAAACAGTTATTTGGGAAATGTTTCAAGCAAATGCGCATTCCCCACTTTTCTTAGATCGAATAGACAAAACGTTTTTTTTTTCTTCTTTTGATATCTATGAAATGATGAATCGAATTTTTAGGGATTCGGTCGAGAGAGAACCAGAATTGGAAATTTCATATTTTGAAGAGGAAGAGATAAGGGAAAGGGAGAAAAAAAACGAGGAGAAAAAAGAGGAAAATGAACGGATAGCAATATCAGAAACTTGGGATAGCATTATATTTGCTCAAACAATAAGAGGTTTAATGTTAGTATCCCAATCTTTTCTTAGAAAATACATTGTAATACCTTCATTGATAATAGCTAAAAATATGGGCCGTATGTTATTATTCCAATTCCCCGAATGGTATGAGGATTTGAAAGACTGGAATAGAGAAATGCATGTTAAATGCACCTATAATGGTGTTCAATTATCAGAAACAGAATTTCCCAAAGATTGGTTAACAGACGGTATTCAGATAAAGATTCTATTTCCTTTCTCCCTGAAACCTTGGCGAAGATCAAAAATACGATCTCATCCTACAGATCAAATGAAAAAAAAAGGAAAAAAAGAGAATTTTTGTTTTTTAACAGTTTGGGGAATGGAAACGGAACTCCCTTTTGGAAGTCCCCGAAAAAGACCTTCCTTTTTTGAACCTATTTATAAAGAACTTGAAAAAAAAATAAGAAAAGCGAAAAAAAAAATTTTTATACTTCTAAAAGTTGCAAAAGAAAAAACAAGATGGATCACCAAAATAGTTCCTATTTTAAAACAAATAATGAAAGAAGTTGAAAAAGTAAACCCAATTTTAGGATTTGAATTGAGCAAGGTGAAAATATTTGAACCGGCTGAGAATATAAAAGATTCAAAAATCAATAATACGATGATTCGTGAATCGACCATTCAAATCCAATCTATGAATTGGACAAATTATTCACTCATAGAAAAAAAAATGAACGATCTTTCGGATAGAACAATCACAATCAGGAATCAAATAGAAGAAATCACAAAAGACAAGAAAAAAGTAGTTCTAACTTGTGATGATCAAAGAGCGGAAGCAGAGAAACATATTGGACAGGTATTCAAAAGACAAAATATCCGATTAATACGTAAATCACATTATTTTATGAAATCTTTCATTGAAAATATATCTATAGATATCATGCTGTGCATGATTCATATTCCCAGAATAAATTTACAACTTTTCGTTGAATCAACAAAAAAAATTATCACTAAATCTATTTACAACGATGAAACAAATCAAGAAGGAATTGATGAAACAGATCAAAATACACTGAACTTTTTTTCCACTATAAAAAAGTCGTTTTCTAATACTAATCTTAATAATAATAATTCAACAATTTATTATGACTTATCTTCCTTGTCCCAAGCATATGTATTTTATAAATTATCACAAACCCAATTACTTAACAATTATCACTTGAAATCTCTATTTCAATATCATATAACCTATCCTTTTATTAAGGATAAAATCAAGGCTTATTGTATGACACGAGAAATATTTGATTCCAAATCAAGACATAAGACAGTTGATAAGTCTGGAATGATTGAATGGAAAAACTGGTTAAAGGGTCATTATCAATACAATTTATCTCAGACCAAATGGGTTCGATTAGTACCACAAAAATGGCGAAATCGAATTTGTACGATTCGAAAAAAAGACTCACTTAAATTGGATTCATATAAAAAAGAAAAAGACCAATTAATTAATTACGTGAAACAAAATTACTATGCAGTGGATTCATTGAAAAGTAAAAAAGAAAAATTTAAAAAACCCTACCGATATGATCTTTTATCACATGAATATCTTAATTATGGGGATAAGAAGGACTTATATATTTCTGGGTCAAGATTACAAGTAAACAGGGGTCAAAAAATTCCATATAATTTCAATACACTAAAACCCGAATCATTTTATGTATTGGTAAGTATAGCAATTAGTGATTATCGAGAAGAAGGATATATTATTGATACACATAAAAATCTAGATAGAAAATATTTTGATTGTCGAATTCTCTGTTTTTGTCTTAGAAAAAATATTGATATTGAGACCTGGGTCAATACACATATCTGTACCAAAATTGCGAAAAATACTAAGACTTACAAAAAAATTAAAAATAAAGTGAAAAATAAAGAGATTTTTTCTCTTACGATTGATCACGAAATCAATCAATCCAATAAAAAAAAACACTTTTTTGATTGGATGGGAATGAATCAAGAAAGAGTTTATCGTACCGTAGCAAATCTAGAACCTTGGTTCTTCCCAGAATTTGTGCTACTTTTTGATACATATAAGATTAAACCATGGATTATACCAATAAAATTACTTCTTTTCAATTTTTCGATTTATGAAAATAAACGTCAAAGTAAAAACATCAACGTAAATAAAAAAAAATATCTTAAATTGGAAAATTCCAACCAACAAAAAAACGAACAAGAGGCCCAAGTAAATCTTGGAGCCGATCTACGAAAAGAAAACAAAAAAAAATATATAGAAGAAGATTACGCGAGATCAGACATTAAAAAAGGTAAAAAGAAAAAACAATCAAAGAAAAGCAAGGAAGCGGAACTAGATTTTTTCCTGAAAAAATATTTCCTTTTTCAATTAAGATGGGATGACTCCTTGGATCAAAGAATGATCAATAATATCAAGGTATATTGTCTCTTACTTAGACTGCTAAATCCAAAGGAAATTGCTATATCCTCGATTCAAAGAGGAGAGATGCATCTGGATGTAATGCTGCTTCAGAAAGATCTAGCTCTTACACAATTGATAAAAAAAGGAATATTAATTATCGAACCAATTCGTCTATCTATGAAAAGGGATGGAAAATCCATTATCTATCAAACACTAAGTATTTCGTTGGTCGAGAAGAATAAGTACCAAACTCAAACTAATAGAAAATGCATAAAAGACAAATATGTTGATACGAATTATTTTGATAAATCCAGTACACGATATGGCAATATGGTTGTAAATGGAGACAAAAATTATTATGATTTCTTTGTTCCTGAACATATTATATCTCCTAGACGTCGTAGAGAATTGAGAATTTTAATTTGTCTCAATTCTTGTAATTGGAATGGTACGGATAGAAATCCATTATTTTGCAATGAAAACAACATAAGAAACTCTGGAAAATTTTTGAATGAGGACAAGTATCTTAATACGGATGTAAAAAAATTCATTAAATGCAAATTTTATCTTTGGCCCAATTACCGATTAGAAGATTTAGCTTGTATGAATCGTTATTGGTTTGATACCAATAATGGCAGTCGTTTCAGTATGTCAAGGATACATATGTATCCACGATTTAGAATTACTTAATTGTATATTTTCGATATCATATCTGTATATCTATATCCCGTGAATCGCATGACATTTTCGGTATACGAAAACCAAAAGATATACGCATATGCTATATTAGATTATATTTCGGTAAATGATACTGATTGAATGGTATATCAATTCAATTGGATATAGGAATAAATAAATCAGTACAATCTTTTTAGATAGAAAGGAATTTTTGATTTCCTTAATTTAATGTAGAAAAGTATTATCCCTTTCTATCCAAATCAACTTTTAAATTTGATTTGGATAAAATAAAAAAGTAATATATGAATAAATCATGAATAAATCCAACTTTTGCTATACTAGATTAAAATAACTGACATATAATTATTATTTTTATTTTTCCTGATCGTAAAAATCCATGAAAAAGAAAGAAAAAAAGAGAATAATTTTTTTATGGTCAAAAATTCATTCATTTCAATCATTCCACAAGAAGAAAAAGACGAAAACAAGAACAAGGGTTCCGTTGAATTTCAAGTATTCAGTTTTACCAATAAGATACGGAGACTTACTTCACATTTGGAATTGCACAAAAAAGATTTTTTATCGCAAAGGGGTCTACGAAAAATTCTGGGAAAACGACAACGGTTATTAGCTTATTTGTCAAAGAAAAATAGAGTACGTTATAAGAAATTAATTGGTCAGTTGGATATTCGGGAGCCAAAAACTCGTTAATTTAATCGTTTGAATTTTTTAGTAGTATTCAATTTTTCATTTTGATGAGTCTCATTTTGAGGAATTCATGGAATAATGAATTAAGGAAAAAAAAGATATGACTGTACCAGTTACAAGAAAAGATCTCATGATAGTCAATATGGGTCCTCAGCACCCATCAATGCATGGTGTTCTTCGACTGATCGTTACTCTTGATGGTGAAGATGTTATTGACTGTGAACCTATATTGGGCTATTTACACAGAGGAATGGAAAAAATAGCGGAAAACCGAACAATTATACAATATCTACCTTATGTCACACGGTGGGATTATTTAGCTACTATGTTCACAGAGGCAATAACCGTAAATGCACCAGAACAATTGGAAAATGTTCAAGTACCTCAAAGAGCCAGCTACATCAGAGTGATTATGCTGGAATTGAGCCGTATAGCTTCTCATTTGTTATGGCTTGGACCTTTTATGGCAGATATTGGTGCACAAACTCCTTTTTTCTATATTTTCAGAGAAAGAGAAGTGCTATATGATCTATTCGAAGCCGCCACAGGTATGCGAATGATGCATAATTATTTCCGCATCGGAGGAGTAGCTGCTGATCTACCTTATGGATGGATAGATAAATGTTTAGATTTCTGCGATTATTCTTTAACAGGAGTTGTTGAATATGAAAAACTTATTACATTGAATCCCATTTTTTTGGAACGGGTTGAAGGAGTGGGCATTATTGGTAGAGAAGAAGCAGTAAATTGGGGTTTATCAGGACCGATGTTACGAGCTTCTGGAATTCCATGGGATCTTCGTAAAATAGATTATTATGAGTGTTACAATGAATTCGATTGGGAAGTCCAATGGCAAAAAGAAGGAGATTCATTAGCTCGTTATTTAGTACGAATCGGCGAAATGAGAGAATCCATAAAAATTATTCAGCAGGCTCTAGAAGGAATTCCTGGAGGACCCTATGAGAATTTAGAAGTCCGACGATTTGCGAGAGCAAAGAATTCCGAATGGAATGATTTTGAATATAGATTTATTAGTAAAAAACCTTCACCCAATTTTGAATTGTCGAAACAAGAACTTTATGTAAGAGTGGAAGCACCAAAAGGAGAATTAGGAATTTATTTGATAGGAGATAATAGCGTTTTCCCTTGGAGATGGAAAATTCGTCCACCCGGTTTTATTAATTTGCAAATTCTTCCTCAGCTAGTTAAAAGAATGAAATTGGCTGATATCATGACGATATTAGGTAGTATAGATATCATTATGGGAGAAGTTGATCGTTGAAATGATAATTGATACAACAGAAGTACAAACTATCAATTCTTTTTCTACATCGGAATTTTTAAAAGAAATCTACGGACTGATATGGATTGTACCCATTTTGACTCTTATATTGGGAATCACAATAGGAGTACTAGTAATTGTGTGGTTAGAAAGAGAAATATCTGCAGCAATACAACAACGTATTGGGCCTGAATATGCTGGCCCGTTGGGAATTCTTCAAGCTCTAGCAGATGGGACTAAACTACTTTTTAAAGAGGATCTTCTCCCATCTCGAGGAGATATTCGTTTGTTTAGTGTCGGACCGTCTATAGCGGTCATATCAATTCTACTAAGTTATTTAGTAATTCCTTTTGGATATCGTCTTGTTTTAGCTGATCTCAGTATAGGTGTTTTTTTATGGATCGCCATTTCTAGTATTGCTCCTATTGGCCTTCTTATGTCAGGATATGGGTCGAATAATAAATATTCTTTTTCAGGTGGTCTACGAGCTGCTGCTCAATCTATTAGTTATGAAATACCATTAACTCTATGTGTGTTATCAATATCTCTACGTGTGATTCGTTGTAATATGAACTTTTACCTCTCTTCTGGAAATAAAATCGAAATAAAAGAAAAACGAAAGAGGTTCAATGTATTGAATAGAAATTTGCATTTTTCTATTCAGCATTCGGGTTGCTGAGTTAAACCAGATAGTTATATGAGTGAAATAAAACAGCTTATAAGTTTGTAGTAAAGTAAGAAGAAAAAATCTCATTTCCTATGTACAAGAATAAAGTTGAAGTAAACATAAACAGTGTAAACTGTTTACCCCAAGATTGAGATTTTTGGATTAGTCATCATATCTTGAAGCGGGCACAAACAAAAGATCAACTGTATAGAGTTTCTACTACCTTCTTTTCTCGTATGTAGTACTATACTAGGGATCAATCAAAAGTCAGTGGGCGGTTAGGAACACCAAGGTACGCAAAGGATTAGTAATGGAGATAATGCAAGGTATCAAAAAAGAGGTATTTATGCATAAATAGAATCATAATATAATAAGGACTTGAAATTGGTAGAAATGATCAAGTAGTACTTCCCTATGATTCCGATCTAGAGTATGCTCCTATTCACTGTTTAAAGAAATAACTATCAAAAACGAATTAATCCTTTAATTTTTTTTAAGCACCCTCCTCTGAGACAGAAGAATAGGAAAACAGAAATGGAATGCAATAATTGAATAAATAATAAAAAAACAATCTTTATTTATTCTTTCTTTCACTCATCCATATTCAGACATATGGAATTATTATCATGATTCGTGAACTAATTAAATGCCTACTTCTTTCCATTTATTAATTGATATAATAAGTATTTTATTGAAAGATTAAGTTATTACCCAACAAATAAAAATTTTCATTATAAAGGATGAGATCAATTCGGAAGCTCCCTTTTTTTCTTATTCTAGCAGACAGAATTCCATTGGTCTAATTTAGGACTTTCCAATGTATCTTTATTCTATCTACCCTACCCCCAAACAAAGATGACGATAATAACGAACCAGTCCTTACATTTTTTGTGGCCATAGAGGAGCCGTATGAAGCTGAGGTCTCACGTACGGTTTTGGAATAGCGATGGAAACAGTGATGTTATTATCGACTATGATTATCTAACAGTTCAAGTACAGTTGATATAGTTGAAGCACAGTCAAAATATGGTTTTTGGGGATGGAATCTTTGGCGTCAGCCTATAGGGTTTATTGTTTTTATAATTTCTTCTCTAGCCGAATGTGAGAGATTGCCTTTTGATTTACCAGAAGCAGAGGAGGAATTAGTAGCAGGTTATCAAACCGAATATTCGGGTATAAAATATGGTTTATTTTATCTTGCTTCTTACCTAAATTTATTAGTTTCTTCATTATTTGTAACAGTTCTTTACTTAGGTGGGTGGAATTTATCTATTCCGTACATATCCATTCCTGAGCTTTTCGGAATAAATAAACTAGCAGGCATTTTTGGAATGACAATTGGTATCTTTATTACATTAGCTAAAGCTTATTTGTTTCTCTTCATTTCTATCACAACAAGATGGACTTTACCTAGGATGAGAATGGACCAATTATTAAATCTTGGATGGAAATTTCTTTTACCAATTTCTCTCGGTAATCTGTTATTAACAACTTCTTCCCAACTTGTTTCACTATAAATAACAGAATAAGCTAACAACCTTTTAGAGTCCTAACCTCTCTCAAACAAGAGAAAGAAACATCAATTTATTCAGGGATATCTCCAATATGTTCCCTATGGTAACTGGGTTCATGAATTATGGTCAACAAACAATACGAGCTGCAAGGTACATTGGTCAAAGTTTCATAATTACCTTATCCCACACAAATCGTTTACCTGTAACTATTCAATATCCTTATGAAAAATCAATCACATCAGAACGTTTCCGGGGTCGAATCCACTTTGAATTTGATAAATGTATTGCTTGTGAAGTATGTGTTCGTGTATGCCCGATAGATTTACCCGTTGTAGATTGGAGATTTGAAAAAGATATTAAAAAGAAACAATTGCTTAATTATAGTATTGATTTCGGAGTTTGTATTTTTTGTGGTAACTGTGTCGAGTATTGTCCAACAAATTGTTTATCAATGACCGAAGAATATGAACTTTCGACTTATGATCGTCACGAATTGAATTATAATCAAATTGCTTTGGGTCGATTACCAATTTCAATAATTGGAGATTACACAATTCAAACAGTTATAAATTCGACTCAAAGCAAAATAGACAAAGATAAACCTTTTGATTCAAGAACGATTACCAATTACTAAGATTTGGTTTTTATATAAAATAAAGGATCCAAGTTTTTTATTTTGGTTAGTCAGTAATTACAAATAAAAACTAATAACTAGTGATTGCTGAGAATGACTGTTTGATTTAAACTGAGAATCCATTTTTTGTGATTTGATGATTTCGAAAGATACAATTTAAACTATTATTACAAATATTCTTTTCTTTTTTCTTTCGGATAAAATAAAAACCCGGGATTGGCCCTATAATTTTATGTATATCTACATTAATCCATATAAAATGGAATTCAATTATAAATTATAAATGTATCGTATACAATATTCTATACACAAAAAAATCGGGTAACCCCTTTTCCTTTCCTGGACCATTTAGTAAGGTCATGAAATATTTCAAGTTATTTATTTGCTATTTTATATATAATGGATTTACCTGGACCAATACATGATATTCTTGTGGTATTTTTGGGCTTAGTTCTTGTATTAGGGGGTCTCGGGGTAGTATTACTTACCAATCCAATTTATTCTGCCTTTTCATTGGGGTTGGTTCTTGTTTGTATATCCTTATTCTATATTTCATCGAACTCCGATTTTGTAGCTGCCGCACAGCTCCTTATTTATGTAGGAGCCATAAATGTCTTGATCATATTTGCTGTAATGTTCATGAATGGTTCAGAATATTCCACTGATTCCGATCTTTGGACCATTGGAGATGGGGGCACTTCCCTAATTTGTATAACTATTCTTTTTTCACTAATTACTACTATCCCAGATACGTCATGGTACGGAATTATTTGGACTACAAGATCAAACCAGATTATTGAACAGGACCTAATAAATAATGTTCAACAAATTGGCATTCATTTATCAACCGATTTTTATCTTCCGTTTGAACTGATTTCTATAATTCTTTTAGTTTCTTTGATAGGTGCAATTACTATGGCTCGGCAATAATAAATACTTTGAATAACGTAAAATTCTTAGAATTCCATTTTTGAATCTAAAAAATAAAATCGCACTTTTTAGTTAAATCTCTCTACCGCCAATACTTTAATTTTGTTGTGTAATTATTCAATTTTAATTAATTGAATCGATTGACTTGTTTTTTATATTGAAATGAATTGGTATTGATAAGGAGTTAATCAATGATGTTTGAGCATGTACTTTTTTTAAGTGTCTATTTATTTTCGATCGGTATCTATGGATTGATCACAAGTCGAAACATGGTTAGAGCACTTATGTGTCTTGAGCTTATACTAAATTCGGTTAATATAAATCTCGTAACATTTTCTGATATATTTGATAGTCGCCAATTAAAAGGAGATATTTTCTCAATCTTTATTATAGCCATTGCAGCTGCTGAAGCAGCTATTGGACTAGCTATTGTTTCGTCAATCCATCGTAACAGAAAATCAACTCGTATCAATCAATCGAATTTGTTGAATAATTAGTCAGAATCAATTATATATAATAATCATATAAAGAGAAGCACATAATAAAAATCATATTTGAAATACTATCTAAATTTCGAGAGTATTCGAAATTTAGATAGAAATTTGGATATTTAGATAAATATAGATAACTAAGTTAACTATCTAAAATCAAATAAATAAAAATAAAAGTTAACTAAAATAAAAGTTAACGATATCTAATATATATATATCAAATAATATATATATAATAATATATTACTATATATATATTATTTGAAGGTCTTGAATTGAATTTATTATATTCATATTGAAATAAATATGAATATTGAAATAAGGATGACCAACTTGTTGACCAATTTAAATTCAATATATGCAACTCGTATGATCATGATTGGTGAAACGCAAATCAAAGTCTCTTGGCCTTTTCTCATAAACAGATTAGATTAAGAAATCTATTGATTGTTAAAATTTTGATAAACCACTGCTTCGTCTGGTGTCTACAATATACATATGATTCATTTATTATTAATGAATCAGTTACTATGTAAGTTGAATTTGTAATTGCACCAGATCGAAAATTTTTATGTTAAAAACGAAAATTTCGAGATTCAATGTCACATTCAGTAAAAATTTATGATACATGTATAGGGTGTACTCAATGTGTACGAGCTTGCCCCACAGATGTATTGGAAATGATACCTTGGGACGGATGTAAAGCCAAGCAAATTGCTTCCGCGCCAAGAACCGAGGACTGTGTAGGTTGTAAGAGATGCGAATCCGCCTGCCCAACAGATTTTTTGAGTGTTCGTGTTTATTTAGGACCTGAAACAACTCGCAGTATGGCCCTATCTTATTGATACGTTATAAAAAACTTATTGATACGTTATAAAAAACTCTACTTGAATCATTTGATTCCTCTTTACCGACAAAAGCCCGTACTCGAAAAAATTGATAATTTCGAGCACGGGTTTTTCTGGTCAAAACGTATCTTGTCTTTATCACGAGTGATTTTCCTTGGTTAACAATACTAGTTGTTTTGCCGATATTTGCGGGTTCCGCAATTTTCTTATTCCCTCATAGAGGGAATAAGATGTTTAGGTGGTATACTATATGTATATGCTTATTAGAACTCCTTCTAACGACTTACGCATTCTGTTATCATTTCCAATTGGATGATCCATTAATCCAATTGAAAGAAGATTATAAATGGATAGATGTTTTTGATTTCCACTGGAGACTGGGAATCGATGGAATTTCCATAGGACCCATTTTACTGACAGGATTTATCACTACTTTAGCAACTTTAGCGGCTTGGCCAATTACTCGAAATTCGCGGTTGTTCCATTTTCTGATGCTAGCAATGTACAGCGGTCAAATAGGATTATTTTCTTCGCGAGATCTTTTACTTTTTTTCATCATGTGGGAGTTCGAATTAATTCCTGTTTACTTACTTTTATCCATGTGGGGAGGAAAAAAACGTCTCTACTCGGCTACTAAGTTTATTTTGTACACTGCGGGGGGTTCCATTTTTTTCTTAATAGGTGTTCTAGGTATGGGTTTATATGGTTCCAATGAACCAACATTAGATTTTGAAAGATTAATTAATCAATCATATCCTGTGGCATTAGAAATAATATTTTATTTTGGCTTCCTTATTGCTTATGCTGTCAAATTACCAATTATACCCCTACATACATGGTTACCGGATACCCATGGAGAAGCACATTACAGTACATGTATGCTTTTAGCTGGAATCTTATTAAAAATGGGAGCATATGGATTGATTCGTATCAATATGGAATTATTACCCCATGCTCATTCTCTATTTTCTCCCTGGTTGGTGATAATAGGAACAATACAAATAATCTATGCAGCTTCAACTTCTCTGGGTCAACGCAATTTAAAAAAGAGAATAGCCTATTCCTCTGTATCTCATATGGGTTTCATAATTATAGGACTTAGTTCTATAACCGACATGGGGCTCAATGGAGTCATTTTACAAATGCTCTCTCATGGATTTATTGGTGCTGCACTTTTTTTCTTGGCGGGAACGAGTTGTGATAGAATGCGTCTTGTTTATCTCGAAGAAATGGGCGGTATATCGATCCCAATGCCAAAAATATTTACCATGTTCAGTAGCTTCTCAATGGCTTCGCTTGCATTACCAGGAATGAGTGGTTTTGTTGCAGAATTAGTAGTATTTTTTGGCCTAATTACTAGTCCAAAATATCTTTTAATGCCCAAAATGCTAATTACATTTGTAATGGCAATTGGAATGATATTAACTCCTATTTATTTATTATCGATGTTACGTCAGATGTTCTATGGATACAAGTTTTTTAATGTTCCAAACTCGAATTTTTTAGATTCTGGACCACGAGAACTATTTCTTTCAATCTGTATCTTTTTACCCGTAATAGGGATTGGTATTTATCCGGATTTCGTTCTCTCGTTATCAGTTGATAGGGTACAAGCTATCCTATCCTATTATTATCATAGATAGTTTTTCATTAATGAGATAGAAAGTCTTATAATTGAAAGTCTTATAATTCTTTAGTTTTTAAATATTTCAACTAATTCGCTGTACTGTATAATGAAAACGCAAAATAAAGTGAATACGAATTGTAATTAGATGTATCTCTACTTTTCGAGAACCATGTGAATGATTTCGTGATTCAAATGGTTCTCGAAAAGTCATAAAAAGAACCTTTCCTTATATATGGAACGATGTTTTTATCTTATGTATTCTTCATGTACTTTATTCAATTAGATGTTAATGTGAATGAACCATAACTATGTAGACCTATTCCTAATAAATTGATACCAAAATAGCATATCCAAATTATAAGAAATCCTATAGAAGCCACAAGTGCCGAATTCGTGCCTTTCCAATTTTGATTTGTTCTAGTATGTAAATAAATCGCGAATATGGTCCACGTAATAAATGCCCAAGTTTCCTTGGGGTCCCAATTCCAATAGGACCCCCATGCCTCATTAGCCCATACTGCTCCACAAAGAATACCTATGGTTAAAAAGGTAAATCCTAGACTAATGACACGATAACTCCAATAATCCAAACGTTCAGTTAATTGATATTTGTAATAATTTAGAAATGCAGGAAACGAAGTATTTTTTAAAACACTTCTTTTTTCATTCAAATATGTAATCTCCCCAAATAAAAATGACTTAATGAAGAAATTATTGCTTTTACAAAAAATATTGGTGTTTTTTCGAAATGTAATGACTAGAAGAGCGACTGATAATAACGATCCACATAAAAGAGCTGCATAGCTTAATAACATCATACTTACATGCATCATTAACCACTGAGATTGTAGAGCAGGTACTAATATTGCGGATTGATGCATTTCAGTTAAAAGACCCGACGTGGCAAAACCTTGAGTAAAAATGGTACTTGGTGCAGTTATTGTGCTTAAAAAATTTTTATGGTTCCGTATTTTAGGAATCATATGAATAATGGAGAAACTACATGAAAGGAAGATAACTGACTCGTATAAATTACTTAACGGAAAATGTCCCGAATAAATCCAACGCGAAACTAATAATCCTGTTATTGAGAAAAAAGTAGCTATCATCCCCCTTTCTGCCGAATCACGTAATCCGATAATTTCGTGGACTAATAAGGTCATCAAATGAATCGGAATCACTATTAAAATGATCGAAAAAGAAATATGACTTAATATATGTTCAAAAGTCGCAAATATCATAAAATAAAGTTCCATTACAGAATTGGAAATCGGGAATTGAATACATTTTAGGCTCTATTATATCTCTTTTCTTTTAGAGAATGCCGCCACTCGGACTCGAACCGAGATGCTTTAGCACTGCTTCCTAAGAGCAGCGTGTCTACCGATTTCACCATGGCGGCTTACTTGAAATAATAATAGTCAATTCATATTTAATCGTCGAGATTCCAGGATTCCATATAGTTCAGGAAACATTCGAATCGATAAAAAAAGAATCATATAAATTCATATTTGAATCTTCACTTTAGTTATTATCGTTGTGAGTTTTTTAACAATAAACTTTCACGTACTAGAAACTCAATTCTCAAGAAACAGCTGGAACTCCAAAATTTTTTCCTGTTAAGGTATAAAACTCAGAATTGTAGTTTTTTCCATTTTTTCTTGTTTTTGATGATTTGTTTTTCATTTAGATTGTTCAATGAACAAAATAAAATAACTCGGATTTCATATCTATCACAATTTCCGCACTAAATACAAACAATTTTTTATTTTTCTACTGATTTCCAGACCTTAGTAGAATTTTTAATTTAAAGTACTAATACTCGTCATTGAAGCAGAGCATATAATTTAGAAAATCTAATATATTATAAGATTTACCAAAACAATTAAGTTTTTGCATAGGCATAGAAGAAAAAAGTTGGAATCTCTATTGCAATTATACTGTACTTTTCACAATAGAATAAAAAATATTTTTCTATTTTTCTATTGTGAAAAGTACATTGATAGGAAAAAACTACTTAGAACCCAGTATACAAAAACTCTTAGTCGATATATCACCGTAGTTCGTTCTAACTAATATTGAGGAATTTAATAGAAAAAAACATATTAGTTAATGCAAATTATTCATCTTTTTTAAGATGAGGTTTTTGGGCTATGTCAATTGACATTATTCTGAGACTTTATTATTTGTTTGTCGCACAAAAAAACTTTTTGAATGCCCAGTGGAAACCGATTTCGCTAAAGAAAAAGCTTTTCCTGCAGCTAAAAATCCTTTTTTCTTCCAAATATTTCTACGAATACGTTTTTTTGACATAGAAGTACGTTTTTTTGGAACTGCCATTCAAAAAAAAGGGTTACTTATGTTTATCGTTGTATGTGAAAGACATGTATTGTTCAAACTAGATCTTATTTTTAGTTATTATCTATACTTATTCTATGTATGTCGCTAGTATGTCGATAATTTTTTTTATATAGACTTTTTATTTAATATACATTTTTTTACCTTAACATACAAATAGATAATACAAATATCTTTATGTATACATGTATACATGATATATACGTTACGTGGACATAACACATTACATATCGATATATAATAACATATATATAAATATAATATATACAAAGGAACAAAATAGGAGAAAAGAAAACGAAATTAAGTTTAGAGTGTTATGTCCATAATGAAAATTCGAATTCGAACTAAACGACTAAACTAGTCGTTGATCTGTTAAACAAGACATTCCATTACTTAGGTAACATTAATCTTTTTTTATTTCAGTTCTATACAAAGTCAGGAGTATCATAAGATTTCCGAGAACGAGAAGTTTTCCTTATAGACTTGGAATCCAATCAATTAATTACATAACAAGTTAGGTAATTATTCCACTCTAAAAAAAAAAAAAGAAATTATAAAAACGAAATCTTTTTTTGGTCTAACTCTTTTTTCTTACTAGATTTACTAGAGTATTTAATATGTTTATAAATTACCAAAATTCTAAAATATAGCACTACATATTCTGTATTTTACGAAAAATTTTTCCTTAGTTAATAAAACCTTTACTTAGGTATTTGGTCAGATTATTTGTTTTGTTTGACCAACCTATTGTAAATTTTGGAATATTTCAAATATATATAAAAAAAAATAAGAATAATTCAGAATTAATTTCTTGATTGATTTTTTCATATCTTTTTTGGTGATTTATTTTATTATTTTTTTTTCGAAAGAGATAAGAATTGGTGAATCGGAAACAATTCTCAATTGTAAGAAAAAAAGTGGCATTTCTTTTCTTATGGAACATACATATCAATATGCATGGATAATACCTTTTCTTCCACTTCCTGTTACTATGTCAATAGGAGTTGGACTTTTACTTATTCCGACAGCAACAAAAAAAATTCGTCGCATGTGGGCTTTTACTAGTATTTTACTCTTAAGTATAGCTATGGTATTTTCGGCCAATTTGTCTATTCAACAAATAAATGGAAGTTTTATATATCAATATATATGGTCTTGGACCATCAATAATGATCTTTCCTTAGAGTTCGGACACTTGATTGATCCACTTACTTCTATTATGTCAATATTAATTACTACGGTTGGAATCTTGGTTCTTATTTATAGTGACAATTATATGTCTCACGATCAAGGATATTTGAGATTTTTTGCTTATATGAGTTTTTTCAATACTTCTATGTTGGGATTGGTTACTAGTTCCAATTTGCTACAAATTTATATTTTTTGGGAACTTGTGGGAATGTGTTCGTATTTATTAATCGGGTTTTGGTTCACACGACCAACTGCAGCAAGTGCTTGTCAAAAAGCTTTTATAACTAATCGTGTAGGGGATTTTGGTTTATTATTAGGAATCTTAGGTTTTTATTGGATAACTGGTAGTTTCGAATTTCGCGATTTGTTCGAAATCACTAATAACTTAATCCATAATAATGGGATCAATTCCTTATTTGCTACTTTATGTGCTTCTTTATTATTTCTTGGTGCAGTTGCAAAATCCGCGCAATTTCCTCTTCACGTATGGTTACCCGATGCCATGGAAGGACCCACTCCTATTTCGGCTCTTATACATGCTGCTACTATGGTAGCAGCAGGCATTTTTCTTGTAGCTCGCCTTCTTCCTCTTTTCATAGCTATACCTTATATAATGAATTTCATTTCTTTAATAGGTGTAATAACACTACTTTTAGGGGCTACTTTAGCTCTTGCTCAAAGAGACATTAAAAGAAGCTTAGCTTATTCTACAATGTCTCAATTGGGTTATATTATGTTAGCTCTAGGTATAGGTTCTTATCGAGCTGCTTTATTCCATTTGATCACTCATGCCTATTCTAAAGCTTTATTGTTTTTGGGATCTGGATCTATTATTCATTCAATGGAACCTATTGTTGGATATTCACCAGAAAAAAGTCAGAATATGGTTCTTATGGGTGGTTTAACAAGATATGTTCCAATTACAAGAACTACTTTTTTATTGGGTACACTTTCTCTTTGTGGTATTCCACCTCTTGCTTGTTTTTGGTCTAAAGATGAAATTCTTAATGATAGTTGGTTGTATTCTCCAATTTTCTCAATAATAGCGTTTTTCACAGCAGGATTAACCGCATTTTATATGTTTCGGGTATATTTACTTACCTTTGATGGGCATTTACGTGTTCATTTTAAAAATTACAGTAGCACTAAAAATAGTTCGTTATATTTAATATCTCTATGGGGAAAAGAAAGACCCCGGGGAGTCAATAGAAATTTACTTTTATCAACAACTAATAATAAGGTCTCTTTTTTTTCAAAAAATACATCCAAAATTGATAATAATGTACGAAATAGGATACGATACTTTAGTACTTATTTTGGAAATAAATATACTTCTATGTATCCTCGCGAATCGGACAATACCATGTTATTTCCTCTTATTATATTAGTAATATTTACTTTGTTCATTGGATCAATAGGAATTCATTTTGATGAAGGAATAATCGATTTTGATATATTATCGAAATGGTTAACGCCATCAACAAATCTTTTTCATGTCCGTTCGGATTATCCTGTAAATTCATATGAATTTTTCACAAATGCAATTTTTTCAGTAAGTATAGGGATTCTCGGATTATTCATAGCATATATTTTCTATGGGTCCACTTATTCATTTTTAAAAAATTTTGATTTAATAAATTTTTTTGTAAAAGGGACTTTTAAAAGAACTTTCTTGGACCAAATAAAAAATGTAATATACAATTGGTCATATAATCGTGGTTATATAGATAGTTTTTATACTAGGGTT